TATAGATCCTGGAAGGCAATTCTAATTGGTCAATAAAAATGGATTTCAATGCTATTTCTTTTTGATTTTTCCTTAGTTTAGCCAATATATCATGAAAGGGAAAAAGGGGTAAAGTAACTTTGTGTTGATTGTCCTCTAAATTAAAGTTTTCTTCTTCCACATGTAAAAAAGGAATAAATAAATCAATCAGATTCCGGGAGGCTTCATAAAGCGCTTCTTTAGGAGTTAAACTTCCATTTGTCCATATTTCGAGAAAAAGGATCTCTTGTTTTTCATTCCCATTCACATAAGAATGAATACTATGATTTGCATTTCGAACGGGCATAAATACTGCATCTATAGGATAACTTCCGTCTTGAAAGTTATTTAGTGTTTTTTTTATACGATATCCGCGATTCCTATCAATTTGTAATCCAATACAAAAATGAATAGGTTCGGTTAGGTTAGCTATATGTTGTGTATTATCAACAATTTCCACAGAAGATGGTAAAATGATGTCTTGAGCAGTTACATATCCAGGACCTTTGACACAAATAGACGCATCCCGAGTTCCATACAGATTACTTCTCAATACAATTTCTTTCAAATTCATTAAAATTTCATGTACTGATTCTTGAATACCTACTATGGTAGAATATTCATGTGGTATTTTCTCAGATTTTGCGCGTGTGATACATGTTCCCTCTATTTCTCCGAGTAAAGCTCTTCGCATCGCAATGCCTATTGTATCGGCTTGCCCTTTCATAAGTGGAGACAGAATAAAGCGTCCATAATAAAGACGCTTACTGTCTACTCTTGATTCAACACACTTCCACTGTAGTGTCCGAGTAGATACTCTTACTTTCTCTGGAACCATATATTTTATTTTGATCAAATCCTTGAATTATTTATTTTTCTCTTGAAATTTCTTCAATGTTTGTTTTTAGTTTTACACACGTCTTTTTTTGGGGGACCTACACCCATTATGTGGCATAGGGGTTATATCCCGTATCAAATTTAATAGTATACCACTTCTACGAATAGCTCTTAATGCCGCATCTCTTCCGAGACCGGGACCTTTTATCCAAACATCTGCTCGTTGCATACCCTGATCCGCTACCGTCCGAATAGCATTTCCTGCTGCGGTTTGAGCGGCAAATGGTGTCCCTCTTCGTGTACCCTTGAATCCACAAGTACCAGCGGAGGACCAAGAAATCACCCGACCCCGTACATCTGTAACAGTCACAATGGTGTTGTTGAAACTAGCTTGAACATGAATAACTCCTTTTGGTATTTTACGAGCATACTTACGCGAACCAATACGTCCATTTTTGCGTGAACCCATTTTGGGTATAGGTTTTGCCATATTTTCTTATCTTTTTATTATTTCATAAATATAAGTCCGAGATATATGGATATATCCATTTCATATCAAAAACGGATCCTTTACTATTTTCTTTTCTAAATTCTATTATTCTTAATTAATATTTAATTTTTCTATATTAATTGTTATTCTATTAATGTATTAATGTATTCTATTAAATTAATATCTTTAAATTTATATCTTTTCTATTAATAAATATTAATAATTAATTATTAGAGTATAATATTTATTTTTATATTTAATAAATATTCTAAATTATTATTCAATTAAATTATTATATTCTAATAATATAACATAAAATAGAAAATAAATAAATAAGATTATTTTGAATATTATTTTCTATTTTAATATATTTTTATTTAATATAATATGAAATTTGAATTCTAATTTGAATTATATTCTAATTAATTCATTTTATTTCATATTATTCTAATTGACCTATTTCTTATTATTATTCTAATTAATATTCAAATTTTTTTGAATTCCCAATTAATTTAATAGAATTTTTTTCATTTTCTATTTTATTAATTAATTTGATATTATATATAATATTTTTTATATAATATTTTTTAGAATATTCTTTTTCGAATATTAATAGAATAATAATATTTATATAATTTTCATTTTATTTTATATTAATTTTCGAATTTTATTTGATTTCATATTGAATTATATATTAATATAATTTTTTTGCTTTAATATACATTTATTTGACTTGTGCATCCGGGCCTTTAGAATAGAAAGCCCTCTTTTTTTTGGAAATATTATCCTTGTCTTTGTTTATGTCTTGGATTGGAACAAATTACTATAATTCTCCCCCGCCTACGGATCAATCGACATTTTTCACAAATTTTACGAACAGAGGCCCTTATTTTCATATTTGTCATTCCTTAACTTAATCCCGAATTTTTTTATTGGAAGAAAATATGGTTTCCTTAAATTTTGAAATTCGAACTTGACCCCCCCCCCAAAAAAAAAGAATGTTGAAGTTAAAAAACAGTCTAATTATTTGAATCTTTGTTCTGAGGTCTATAAATTATACGCCCCTCAGTTGAATCAAAATGACTTCTACTTTCATTTTGACTCTCGCGGTTGTATCCATATAAAATAAGAGTGAGTACGTCGAATCCTTTCGGAAACATAGCCTAGAATCATATTTTAATTATATAAAGGAACCGGGAACATGCCCTTGGAAAGTGATTCGGTAATTAAACCCTCATCAATCCATTTTTTCTTTTATCTCTATTCCAGTTAAACTCTCTTCACGCATTCGCTAATGTATGAGGAGTAATATTAGAAAACCTGTGTTTTCTCTCCTTTTTTTCACAAAAATATCTAGAAGTTTCTCATATAATTCGGATATCAGAAAGATTACCATATAGAACATAAAACTTCTCCGCCGATTCTTTCTAATCGAGCCTCTCGATCTGTCATTATACCTCGAGAAGTAGAAAGAATTACAATTCCCATCCCTCCTAAAATTTTAGGAATTCGTTGAGAATTAGAAAAAATTTGTAGACCGGGTCTACTGATCCGTTTTAAATTTAAAAAAGTTTTATATGATCCTTTCCTATTTCTTCTATACCGTAGAGTTAAAACTAAAAAATAGTTGTTGTTTTCCCTACGTTTTTTTACGTTTTCAATAAAACCCTCTCGTAAAAGTATTTTAACAAAGTTTTCGGTCATGTTAGTAGATGATATTCGAACCGTTCCTTTTCTATTCATGTCAGCGTTTCGTATAGAGGTTATTATGTCAGCGATAGTGTCCTTACCCATGATAAACGAAAATGATTGTTGCCTCTGACTTTTGATATAATCAACATGCTTTTTTTTTTCTATTTTCTATTCAATAAATATTTTTTATTCAATAAAATGAAATAATAAAATCGAAAATATAGAATATTGATATATTAATGAATATTGATAGATTCATTTATTGATAGATTCATTTTCTATATTTTTATTTTGATATATTAATATAGAATTAATTCAAATTAATATTTAAATATTGAATCCATATTTATTTAATCCATATTCTCTATATTTTCTATTATTTTATTGAATTTGAATATATTCAAATTTGGATATTCTATATATTCTATATTTATTTTTTTTTTTTTTATTATTAATATTATATAATATTTATTAATATTATGTATATACTCATGTATATACTATTTTATTATTTTTTTATTAATATATAATTTGTTTATTATATTCATTATTATTTTTTAATTATTATTTATTTTTTTTAGGTTATGATTTTGGTTATGAAATATATTTCTATTATTCTATTATATATATTAAATATATATATATAATTTTTTTTATTTATATATTATTATATTATATTATATATAATATATTATATATAATATAATAATATATACTATAAAACAAAAGGTATATGCGTGGGACATAATATAATCTATTAATTAATCCATTTCATTCACAAATGAATATATCTATATCATGATATCATGATCTCGTCTTATAATACCTCGGGTGCTAATGAAACTATTTTAGTGAAATTTAACTGTCTCAATTCCCGAGCTATTGCGCCAAAAATTCGAGTTCCTTTTGGATTTCCTTCTTGATCAATGACAACCGCAGCATTATCATCATACTGTATTATCATACCGTTGTTACGTTTGAGTTCGTTACAAGTACGTACAATTACAGCTCTGATCACTTCTGATCTTTCTAAAGGCATATTGGGTACTGCTTCCTTGATTACAGCAACAACAATGTCACCAATATCAGCATATCGTCGATTACTAGCTCCTATGATTCGAATACACAACAATTGGCGTGCCCCACTGTTATCGGCTACATTCAAAAGGGTTTGAGGTTGAATCATATCATTTTTTTTATCTGTTCTTTCAGTCCAAAGGTTGAAATAAAAAAAAATATTCTGTGTTCAAAAAAAAAAAAGAGAAACCTACAATAACAAATTACAATTGTTTTTTTGTTTTTATCCTTTTTTATCCTAAAGACCTCTTTCTCTTTTCTTTGGTTCTAATTATTATCCCGAAATAATGAATTGAGTTCGTATAGGCATTTTGGATGCTGCTATTGAAATAGCCGTTCTGGCTATATTTTCTGCGATTCCGCCGATTTCATAAAGTATTCTACCCGGCTTAACGACCGCTACCCAATATTCGGGAGATCCTTTTCCCGAACCCATACGCGTTTCGGTGGGTCTTACTGTAACCGGTTTGTCTGGAAATATGCGTACCCATATTTTCCCACCCCGGCGGACATTTCGTGCCATTGCTCGCCGCCCCGCTTCTATTTGTCTCGATGTGATCCAAGCGGGCTCAAGTGCCTGAAGAGCGTACCTTCCGAAGCAAATATGATTACCTCGATAGGATATTCCTTTCATTCTTCCTCTATGTTGTTTACGGAATCTGGTTCTTTTGGGGTTATAGTTGATGGTTGTTTTTCAATTCCATCTCTACTACAGAACCGTACATGAGATTTTCACCTCATACGGCTCCTCGCGAATGAAGCGATTCAAAAAAAATCCGATTTAACGGATAAAATAATATACAATACTATACATATGTTTATAATAAAATAGAATCGAATCGCGGGATTTTTTGAGATTTCATAGAATCGATTGGTCTATTGGAAA